GTCTATTCTCAATTATTAATTGACAAACAATCTATCTCATTCTCATTCAAATCGCACATTGTTTATGTATGTGTTTGCTCCAGTTCTAATCCAATAAGCAAGATATTAATAAATAAAAAACCAAGCAACATCTCTTTTTTTTTTAGTAAATTTGTTGGAATATTAGATCTTTTTTAATCCGTCCTTTTTCCATCTCAGTTCTACTTTTTGGATCTGTGTGACCCATAGAATACCGTTCCTATGTTATCTCATAGGATACTTGTATATATACGTATAAGGAAGTGGAATTGTATAAGGAAGACGATAAGTTATAGAAAAAAAGTGAATAAAAGGATGAGATGAAAAACTCAATGGATTCTTTATTAGATCAAGAATCCATTGAGTTTTTATGGATAAAAGATCCTCCTATATTATACTATTCAATTCTCGACGAGGAATTGATTTGATAGATCATATATTGTTATTCATAATATTGATTTTATTCAGTATCATCAGAATACAATTCTTTCCATTGAATTTACAGGAGTCAAATTTGGATTTTATCTCTATGGGATTAGATCCCGAGTTATTGCGAAACAAAAAAAAAACAATGAGATTATGGAAGTCAATATTCTCGCATTTATTGCTACTGCGCTGTTCATTCTAGTTCCTACTGCTTTTTTACTTATCATCTATGTAAAAACAGTCAGCCAAAATGATTAATTTGAATGAAACTTATTAGTTCTTAATAATGAAAATAAGGGATTGAAACTCCAAGTCTTAAATAAAATGGTTGGGGTAGAATCAGAAGTATCTGAGATAGTATGGTAGAAAGAACTTAATATTCTAGTTCTTTCTACCATACTATTATTGTTTTATTAGTTTGTATTGTATACAGGGCTTTTTATCGATCACAATATGTAACATGTATGTTACATATTGTTATTGTATGTACATCGAAATAGTACATTTAAATTAAATAGCAAGCACTCTAATTCCATTTCTGTTCTTCACTAGATTCATTTATTTGTATGGATTTTGATCAATCCAAACAAAGTAATCGAAGGTCAATTCTTCTATTCTAATTCCTAGAATTTTATATATGTATGCCGGGATATATCAAAAGAATCAACGCAGGAAGAATAGTATGGCCATATACTATAATCCAAAATAAAAGATATCCAAGGAATATTTTTTATTTTGATTCCCATCCCAAGAGAAGAAGTCCTTGAGTGAACTATTAACAAATAATCCGTGGAGTTCTATGGGTAGCTTCTTCATATTTTTAAAATAAAAGGAGTAGAGTACTAGACCCCACCCATTTTTCATGCTTAAACATTACATTAAATGAGTAAAAAAAGCATAAATTTCTACGAGGCTAAAACAAAGGTGAAATGTGCGATATGTGGATCGCTTAAGGGAACGAAGGTCTAATTTTGTGTAGGACCTCCTTGGACAACGACTAGTCACTTTCATTAGAAAGTATGTATCAATGTACTGTAATAGTGGAACTCGTTTCTCTTAGAAAAAGTAAAGAAAGAGGAAAAAAAATAGGGATTCGTTTTTTTCATTGTAATACCCATAATCCTGGTAAGAGTAAGAGTTGGCACATCAAAATAGAATATTTAGGAATAAATTGGTGGAACAAAAATTCCTATTATGCGTATATTGAGTTTCGAAATACAACTATTATAATTATATTTTTTTATTCATTACGGTATTACAGCATAATTTTGAAACAGAGACTCTTTTTTTTTAAGGCTTTGCAAAACAAAAGATCAATTAAAGAATTGATACAATTTGATTACTCTATTAGTAATACCCCTAGAGCCCACTCCTTCCCCATACTACGAGCGAAAGGGAAAATGTAAAGACTACCATTAAAGCAGCCCAAGCGAGACTTACTATATCCATGTGAATTTTGTCCCCTATCTCTATGAAGGATTTATTCCATTATTGATCAATAATCATAGTGGAATTAATGGCGCAGAGTCAAAATAGGATGCTGACTTAAGACTATTCATGAATCAATCCAATGAACCCACTTATAAAAACTTCTTATATTATATACATTATATATGATAATGGATTTCTGGTAGAATCGGGAAGCATTCAGCACAACTACAATACACATACCTTTTCTTTCTTTGGAAATACCAATATAAAGGGAATGCTCCTAATGGAAGATGTAGGAATAAAAAATAAGAACTATTGTTTGTTACCTCTATTTCCTATTTGAGGTAAGCCTTACTGTCTTTTGCTCTTTGTGAAAGAATTGGTAAACACCACCACTACTATATCCCTATTCCATACATTCTTTTTTTATTTCCAATAAATAAGAAATGGCTCAAAACAATTCTATTGGTACCAATTTGGAACACGCCGAGAACCCCTATTTTGAGAAAAAAATTTACAGTCTTTTGTTGATCAGGCGACACCCAGATTTGAACTGGGGATAAAGGATTTGCAGTCCCCTGCCTTACCCCTTGGCTATGTCGCCAATTTAAATAAATCCGATTCA